ATACGTAATATTTACAATAATGTAAATAAGCACACTTTGGAGTACAAAATACCCTACTCGAGATCTTTCTGTTTACGGGGGGTTTACAGAAACGTTAGCGATCTCACGAGTTTAGGGGGGTAGGGGGGTTTAAACCCGCAAAAGCCCAGAGGGGGATGTCTTAGGTATCTTAGGAGTGATATTCTTATATTATGCTCTTGATATCAGTTATGTGGTTCTTTTAAGGAAGTCTTTCTATCGTGGATACCATTTCCTTGCTTCAAAGTAAATGTTCAACCTTATCCCATAAAACCGTGTGCGCTGTGAAATGTAGAGTGAAAGGAAAGAAAAAAGAGAACCAGTTGCACGATGGAGTGAATGCTCGGCTTGGTGGGTAACGAGTCGTATGATTACCACCATTAACTTATGCAAGCGTCGATAAAGAAATGAGGGATAAATCAGTCAGTGAACCTGAAATAGGAACCAAATGCCAGGAATAATTCACCAGGTGAAACCCCCACAATTGTTGTCCCTCACCTTCAATAACCGTTGGCATTAAGAAATGAGCTTGTTGGTCGGCTCTTACTACATTAAGATTTTTCAGAGTAACATTGTGGTGGGTCCTGGTATATCTAGACTTATGAGTATTGTGTTAGGTCTTAAATTTCGCCTGTCCTGGATTTATATTGATTTCGGAAAAATATGTGTATGCTTTGTGTAAATCTTAGTCGTTTGTTGATATATGAGGGCTTTAGTTCTAGAAATGTTGATAATACATATGGGTCCCTGATTACCAGTGAAATGGTTAATATAAATCTATGGTGTAAATACATATATGTATTAAAGTACATATATGGTTTGCGTTTCAAAGAATAGTTTAGTTTAGAATCCTAGCTTTGGGAGTTAGGGGTAGGAGTTAAAATCTCCTTTCTTTGAGCAAAAGGGGGGAATTTAACCCCCGGCATCCGGTTTACAAGACCGGCGCTCTGATGCTGAGCTACTAATGCAGGATCATTCAAGGGCCTCGTTTTCAGCTCATCCTATAAGTGGGAAAAAGACTAGGAATAGTGAGAAGTAAAGGCATGATGCCACTTGACCAATGATAATGAAAGGTTGTTCTGCTGGCATTCCTCCGATTCATGTAAGAATTGCAACGTTTGCGATTAATGTTCAAAACAGGAACTGGGAGGTTGGGCGGAACGCTAGTGTTCGTTGCTTAGATGTGTGTAGGAATGGGACTACTATAAGGACAAGGATGGAGGCAAGAAGGGCCAGGACGCCCCCTAGTTTATTAGGAATCGACCGGAGGATGGCATATGCGAATAGGAAGTATCACTCGGGTTTAATGTGTGGAGGGGTAACTATTGGGTTGGCGGGTGTAAAATTGTCTGGGTCACCTAGGAGGTTAGGTGAGAATAATGCCAATGAGGCTAGTGCTACTAATAACACTGCGAAGCCCAGGAGATCTTTGTAAGAAAAATATGGGTGAAAGGACACTTTATCTGTGTTGGAGTTTAAACCGATTGGGTTGTTTGAGCCGGTCTCATGAAGGAAGAGTAGGTGAAGAATTGTTATAGCTAAGATAACAAATGGAAAGAGGAAATGAAAGGCAAAAAATCGAGTGAGAGTAGCGTTATCTACTGAAAAGCCTCCTCAAATTCACTCTACTAGTATAGTTCCTACGTAAGGTACAGCAGATAGGAGATTAGTGATGACGGTTGCTCCTCAGAAGGACATTTGTCCTCAAGGAAGAACGTAACCTACGAATGCAGTTATTATTACAAGGAGGAGTAAAATTACTCCAATATTTCAGGTTTCTTTATAAAGGTAAGAGCCGTAGTAGAGGCCTCGTCCGATATGGAAATAAATGCAGATGAAGAAGAAAGAGGCACCGTTTGCGTGAAGGTTACGGATAAGCCATCCGTAATTTACGTCCCGGCAGATGTGGGCAACAGAGGCGAATGCCGATTCGATATCCGGTGTATAATGTATTGCGAGGAAGAGTCCCGTGAGGATTTGGGAAAAAAGGCAAATACCAAGTAAGGAGCCAAAGTTCCATCATGCAGAGATATTTGAAGGTGTCGGTAAATCAACTAGTGCGTCGTTAACAATTTTTAGTAGGGGGTGGGTTTTCCGAAGGCTTGCCATTAGGGTTCTTATAGTTGAATAACAACGGTGGTTTTTCAAGCCATTAGTCCTGGTTAAAATCCTGGTAGGAATTATGACTTATATGATGTGTCTGTTGTTGCTTGGTTTGGTGGTAGGCCTCGTCGCGGTTGCTTCTAACCCTTCTCCTTATTTTGCTGCTTTAGGATTGGTTATGGTAGCAGGAATGGGGTGTGGGGTTTTAGTAGGCCACGGTGGTTCTTTCTTATCATTAGTGCTTTTCTTAATTTATTTAGGCGGAATGTTAGTTGTGTTTGCTTACTCGGCAGCCTTGGCTGCTGAGCCTTACCCTGAAAGCTGAGGGAGCCCGGGCGTTGTACTTTATATGGTAGTTTATGTAGTGGGGTTGATTTTGGCCAGCTTGTACTTAGGGGGAGGTTGGTATGAGGGTTCTTGAGTGCCGGTTGATGATGGGGGTGAGCTTTCCGTTTTCCGGGGGGATGTGGGGGGAGTTGCACTGATATACTCACTCGGAGGAGGTATATTAGTAATTAGTGCATGAGTACTACTTCTTACCCTATTCGTGGTGTTAGAGTTAACGCGGGGTTTAGCTCGGGGGACTGTTCGGGCGGTTTAGTAAGAAATTAGTAGGGTAGCGAGGGTAAGGGTAAGGAGGAAGAGAGCAAGGTAGGTTTTGATCATACCTTGTTGTGTGTTGCTTGTTGTTGTAATCAAGGGCAAGTTAGAGGTTGCGAGGGCTTTTGGGCCAGTCTTTTCTAACCAGGTTTGATCAACCATTTGACTAGCGATCGCTTGTCCTAATACAAGGTTTAGTTTAGGTATAAAACGGTGGATAATAGGCGGGAAGAAGCCCAATATATTGGAGAAGTGGTGGGGGACAAGTATGGGTGTAGGTTTAAATTGTTTGCTTGTAAGGGATGCTAGTTCAAGGGCGGTAATTAGACCGAGGATTGTGACGATTAGGGCGGCAAGTTTTAGTAAGGGGGACATAGATATGATAGGTGTTTTTAGGGGTGTAATACTGGATGTAAGTAAAAGACCTGCAACAATGCTTCCCCATGCTAATCGTTTAATGGGGTTAACTACTGCCGGGTTGTTTTCATTAATGGGTGAGAAAGAATTAAACCGTGGGTGTCCTATTGACACAAAAAATACAACCCGAAGGCTGTAAACGGCTGTGAATGAGGTAGCAACAAGGGTCAGTGTTAGGGCCCAGGCGTTAAGGTGAGATGTGTTTAAGGCCTCGATGATGGCATCTTTAGAGAAGAATCCTGCTAAAAATGGGGTTCCGGTTAGGGCTAGGCTTCCAACAGTAAGGCATGATGAAGTAAAGGGGGTGAGGTGGTGCATGCCTCCTATCTTACGAATGTCCTGCTCGTCGTTAAGGCTGTGGATAATTGAGCCCGAGCAGAGGAATAGTATAGCTTTGAAGAATGCGTGAGTGCAAATATGTAGAAATGCGAGCTGGGGTTGATTTAGTCCGATAGTTACCATCATAAGGCCTAGTTGGCTAGATGTTGAAAAGGCAACGATCTTCTTGATGTCATTCTGGGTGAGGGCACAAGTAGCAGTAAAGAAGGTCGTTAGGGCACCTAAACATAAGCAGAGGGTTAAAGCCGTGGGGTTGTTTTCTAAAAGGGGGCTTATACGTACTAGGAGAAAGATGCCGGCAACGACTATGGTGCTGGAGTGAAGTAGGGCAGAGACCGGCGTTGGACCTTCCATGGCAGAGGGAAGCCACGGGTGTAGTCCGAATTGGGCTGACTTGCCGGTAGCAGCAACGATTAGTCCTAGGAGTGGCAACGTTATATCAAAATCCTTTGCGGTCGCGAACATCTGTTGTATTTCTCACGAGTTAAGATTAGTTGCTATTCAAGCCATAGCAAGAATAAGTCCGATGTCCCCCACCCGGTTGTATACAACTGCTTGTAGGGCAGCTGTATTCGCATCTGCCCGTCCATATCATCAGCCGATGAGTAAGAAAGACATGATTCCCACTCCTTCCCACCCAATGAAGAGCTGAAATATGTTGTTTGCTGTTACTAGGATAATTATTGCGATGAGGAAAACTAAGAGGTATTTAAAGAAACGGTTTATGAATGGGTCGGCGTGTATGTATCATGATGCGAATTCAAGGATAGATCATGTTACATATAGGGCAATAGGGGTAAAGATAATCGAGTAGTGGTCGAACTTTAGACTAATATTTACGTCGAATGCAAGAGTATTTATTCAACTTCAGCTGGTAACAATCGTCTCAGCCCCCTCATTTAAAAACAAGAAGAGAGGTAGTAAGCTGACGAAGAATGCTAGCTTTACTGCGGTCTTAACTTGTACGAGTGCTCAGTCGGGGGTTTGTGGGCGAGGTGTTAGTGTGGTCAGTACAGGGTATGTTAGTAGTAAAAAAATAAAGATTAGGCTTGTTGTCATTATTAAAGAGGTAGGGTGCATAGCTGCTACTTGGATTTGCACCAAGAGTTTCTGGTTCCTAAGACCAGCGGATGAGCTGTTATCCTTTAGCAGCTGGCTCGAGTGAGCCTTGGGGTTTAACCAAGGTCGCGAAAATTAGCAGTTTTCGTTACTGTCGAGTTCTCTCTCGGTAAATAAGGGGATTTTAACCCCTGTTTTTAGAGCCACAGTCTAATGTCTTATATTAAACTATATCTACAAGCAGTTCAACCTCAAATCAGCTCTGGTTTGAGAATAAGGAGGGCTAGTGGGAGCAAGTGGAGGATCATAAGCAGATGTTCTCGAGAGTGCGAAGGGTCGAGGGCAATAATATGTACTGGTAGGGGCCCCCGTTGCGTCATTAAAAACATGTAAAGTGAGTAGCCTGCAGTAATCAGGGTACCAGTGCCCGTAAGTACTAGGGTTCAGTTAGATCAGTTAAAGAGTGATGTAAGAATCATTAGTTCCCCCATGAGGTTAGGGAGTGGGGGTAATGCCAAGTTGGCAAGGCTGGCAATAAATCATCATGTTGTCATAAGGGGTAAAACCATTTGTAAACCTCGTGCTAGTACTATGGTTCGGCTGTGAGTACGTTCATAATTAGTGTTGGCTAGACAAAATAAGGCGGAGGATGTTAGTCCATGGGCGATCATTAGGATTAATGCCCCCGTAAAACCCCAGGGGGTTTGGATTAAGATACCTCCTGCAACTAATCCCATATGGCTTACTGAGGAGTAGGCAATTAAAGACTTCAGGTCAGTTTGGCGTAGGCAAATCGAGCCGGTCATGATTACTCCCCACAGGGCGAAGATAATAAATGGGTAGCTGAGCTCCTTGGTGAGAGGTTCTAATATCACTATCATTCGCATTATACCATAACCCCCTAGTTTTAGGAGTACGGCGGCAAGTACTATTGACCCTGCAATTGGGGCTTCTACGTGTGCCTTGGGGAGTCAAAGGTGTACACCGTAAAGAGGTATCTTAACTAAGAACGCTAGTAAGCAGCCTGCTCACCATAATTTATCCGCGTAGGAGTCTAAGTGCAGGGGGGAGGAGTATTGAAGGGTCAAGAGGGAGAGGGTCCCTGTATTGTTTTGAAGCAACAAAAGGGCTACAAGTAGTGGGAGAGATCCCGCCAATGTATAAAACAAAAAGTAGGTCCCCGCGTTTAAGCGTTCTGTTTGGTTCCCTCATCGGGTGATAAGTACTAACGTTGGAATTAGGGTGGCTTCAAACATAACGTAAAATATAATAATCTCGGTGGCACTGAAGGCTATAATTAGGAAGACTTGCAGGGATGTTAGGAGGGTAATAAACATTCGTTGCCGATTAATAGGTTCTGAAGAAGTATGGTTTTGGCTAGCTAAGATTATTAAAGGCAATAGTCAACAAGTCAATACTAGGAGGGGGGTTGATAAGGGGTCTGTAGCTATATAAGCGCTTAGTGAGGTCCAGCCTGTTTCGGATAAATTGATTAGTCAGGAGAGGCTGATTAGGGCAATAAGAAGACTATGAGCAAGGGTTGTGGGCCATAGTCATTTTGGTCGAATTAGCCAAGCTGTTGGCACCAGCATAAGTGTTGGAATGAGAATTTTTAGCATTGTAGGAGGTTGAGGTTTTGAAGGCGATCACTCCCATGGGTGCGGGAGGTAGCAACCAGTAGGGCTAGGCCTGCACTTGCCTCACATGCTGAAAAAGCTAGTAGAAGTATAGGGGAGGCCGAGAAGCCGGTAGAATCTAGTTGTAGAGTTCAGATTGATAGGGCAATGAATAACGATAGTATTATAGCCTCTAAACATAAAAGGGCTGAGAGAAGATGAGTTCGGTGGAAAGCTAGGCCTGCCAATCCTAGCATAAAGGTTGATGAAAAGGCGAAGTGAACTGGGGTCATTAGATGATTATGGACTTTCACCACAAGCTCTTGAGCCGAAATCAAGTATTTTATTTAGACTAAGCATCTATTCAGCTCACTCTAAGCCCCCCTGAAGTCATTCATAGATTAGTCCTAGTGTTAGGAGGAGCAGTACAGCAAAGGCTCAAAAGAGTGTAATCATGGGTGAAGGTAGTTGATCTCCTCAAGGGAGGGGTAAGAGTAGGGCAATTTCTAAGTCGAATAGAAGAAAAAGAATAGCAATTAAAAAAAAGCGGAGTGAAAATGGCAGGCGGGCCGAGCCAAGGGGGTCGAAGCCGCATTCGTATGGGGAGAGTTTCTCGTGGTCGGGGGTTATTAGGGGTAGCCAAAAGGATACAATGGCTAGGACGGTTGAGAGTGCAGCGGCAATTAGAATAACTGTTGTGACTAGGCTCATTATCTTTCCTTGGATTTTAACCAAGACCGGGTGATTGGAAGTCACTTATACTAGAACTAATACTAGAAAGATTAAGATCCTCATCAATAAATAGATACGTAAAGGAAAAGCCAAACGACATCTACGAAGTGTCAGTATCATGCAGCTGCTTCGAACCCGAAATGATGTTCAGATGTAAAGTGGTAGCGGATTTGACGGAGTAGGCAAACGGCTAAGAATGTAGAGCCAATAATTACGTGAAGTCCGTGGAACCCGGTGGCAACAAAGAACGTAGAGCCGTAGACCCCATCTGCGATTGTGAAGGGGGCTTCATAATACTCTAATGCCTGAAGGAAAGTGAAGTAGAAACCTAAAAGAATCGTTAGTGCTAGGGATTGAATAGTTTGTTTTCGTTCACCCTCTATAATGCTGTGGTGTGCTCAAGTTACTGTGACCCCGGAGGCAAGAAGTACTGCGGTATTTAATAATGGAACTTCGAACGGGTCTAATGGAATAATCCCTGTTGGGGGTCAGCAGCCCCCTAGTTCTGGGGTAGGTGCTAAGCTGGCGTGGTAAAAAGCTCAGAAGAAGCCTAAGAAGAAGAAGACTTCTGAGGTGATGAATAAGATTATTCCGTATCGTAACCCTTTTTGGACGGGGGGTGTATGGTGTCCTTGGTATGTGCCTTCTCGGATAATGTCTCGTCATCACTGATATATGGTGAGAAGAAGAAGGACTAGTCCTGCATTTATTAGTGTCGTAGAGTTGAAGTGAAATCAAATAGCAAGACCTGACGTTATTAGTAAGGCAGCAATTGCACCTGTGAGAGGTCAGGGGCTGGGGTCAACTATGTGGTATGCGTGTGCTTGATGGGCCATTAGACGTTTTCTTGTAAGTAGAGGCTTAAAAGTAGGGTAAATACGTAAGCTTGAATTATTGCCACGGCAATTTCTAAGAGTGTGAGAAGTACTATTAAAATAGTTGCAAACATTGCTACAGTTGGTATTAGAGGCAGAAGGGTGGCTGCAGCCATTGCGATTAGTTGAATTAAGAGGTGGCCGGCTGTGAGATTGGCTGTTAGCCGGACTCCGAGTGCTAATGGTCGAATGAAAAGGCTAATTGTTTCGATGACAATTAGGATAGGAATAAGAAGTGTGGGTGTGCCTTCGGGGAGGAGGTGGCCTAATGCTACAGTTGGTTGATTTCGCATTCCAATAATGACCGTCATTAATCAAAGAGGGAAGGCAAATCCTAAATTTAAGGATAGTTGGGTGGTAGGTGTAAAAGTATATGGTAGAAGTCCTAGTATATTTAAGGAAATTAAAAATAGTATTAAGGAGGTTAATAGAACGGCTCATTTATGGCCGGGAGTATTAACGGGCAGTAAGAGTTCATGAATAAATCGGCGGATAAATCAATTTTGGAGGGTAAGAAGCCGGTTATTTAGTCACCGAGATGTAGGTGCAGGAAAGAGCAGTCATGGTAGAGTAAGGGCTAATCCGATTAAAGGAATACCTAGTAGTACAGGGCTCATAAATTGGTCGAAGAGGCTTAGTGTCATGGTCAGTTTCAAGGTTCCCCCTTAGGTTTCTCTGTGCTTTGAGGGGTAGGTTCATTGGGGAAGGTATGGGCTATAACTTTTGGGGGCAAAATAATTAGGAAAACTAATCAGGAGAAGACTAGGATGGCAAATCAAGGGGTAGGGTTGAGTTGGGGCATGTCGTTAGGGGTGGTTGGGAGTCACCAATCCTTAGCTTAAAAGGCTAATGCTATACCCATTTTAGCTTCTTAACGAGGCGTCTTCAAGTATTACGGAGGACCAGTTTTCAAAGTGTTCTAGTGGAACTGCCTCTACTACGATGGGCATAAAGCTATGATTAGCCCCGCAGATTTCAGAACACTGGCCATAAAATACCCCAGGTCGAGATGCAATGAAGGCTGTTTGATTTAATCGTCCCGGAACTGCGTCCATTTTTACACCAAGGGATGGGACTGCTCATGAGTGAAGAACATCTTCGGCGGAAATTAGGACCCGAATGGGAGATTCTACAGGAATTACTATTCGATGGTCTGCTTCAAGTAGTCGGAACTGTCCCGGGGTTAAGTCTTGTGTAGGAATCATGTAAGAATCAAAGCCCAAGTCCTCATAATCTGTATACTCGTAGCTTCAGTATCATTGATGTCCAACAGCTTTAATTGTGAGGTGGGGGTCGTTGATTTCGTCTATAAGATAAAGAATCCGAAGAGATGGTAGGGCGATGAGAATAAGAATAATAGCTGGGAGAATCGTTCAGATGATTTCGATCTCTTGGGAGTCTAGGATATATTTATTAGTAAGCTTAGTTGATACCATAGCCACAATAATGTAAAGTACCAGCGTACTAATTAAAAAGACGATTATTAGGGCGTGGTCGTGAAAATGAAGAAGTTCTTCTATAACAGGTGAAGCTGCATCTTGAAAACCTAGCTGTGAGGGATGTGCCATTATTAGTCAAGATACGCGGGGTTTAAACCCACGATTCTGCCTCGACAAGGCAGTGTAATATCTGTTTTACTAGTATCTTATAAAGAAAGTGGCAGAGCGGTTGATGTGATTGGCTTGAAACCAGTTTACGGGGGTTCGACTCCTCCCTTTCTCGTTAGTCTGATTGAACTAAAACAAATGCAGGCTCTTCAAAGGTGTGATAGGGCGGAGGGCAGCCGTGCAATCATTCTACATTGGTTGCAGTAAGTTCTACCGACATTACTTCACGCTTGGCAGCAAATGCTTCTCAGATAATAAATAGGAACATGATTACTGCCACAAGGGAAATCAGAGAGCCGACAGAAGATACTGTATTTCAAAGGGTGTAGGCATCTGGGTAGTCTGAGTACCGTCGAGGTATTCCGGCCAGCCCCAGGAAGTGTTGGGGGAAGAACGTCAGGTTTACACCAATAAACATCACTCCAAAGTGGATTTTTGTTCATGTGCTGTGCAGGGTATACCCTGTGAATAGGGGGAATCAGTGAACAAAGGCGGCAACAATTGCGAATACGGCCCCCATGGATAGAACGTAGTGGAAGTGGGCTACAACGTAGTATGTATCATGTAAAACAATATCTAAAGAAGAATTAGCTAGTACAATACCAGTTAGGCCGCCAACTGTGAATAGGAAAATAAAGCCGATGGCTCATAAAAGAGGGGTCTCTCATTTAATGGAGCCTCCATGAAGAGTTGCTAGCCAGCTGAATACTTTAACACCAGTAGGAATGGCAATAATTATTGTTGCGGATGTAAAGTAAGCTCGTGTGTCGACGTCTATACCGACTGTAAACATGTGGTGAGCTCACACAATAAACCCTAGAAGGCCGATAGCCATTATAGCTCATACCATACCCATGTACCCAAACGGTTCTTTTTTGCCCGAGTAGTAGGCGACGATATGTGAAATTATTCCAAACCCAGGAAGAATAAGAATGTATACTTCTGGATGGCCAAAGAATCAAAAGAGGTGTTGATATAGAATGGGGTCCCCTCCCCCTGCAGGGTCGAAGAAGGTTGTGTTTAAGTTTCGGTCTGTAAGAAGTATTGTGATTCCAGCAGCAAGGACTGGTAGAGATAGTAGGAGGAGAACAGCTGTAATAAGAACGGCCCATACAAAGAGGGGTGTTTGGTACTGTGAAATGGCTGCGGGTTTTATATTAATAATAGTTGTAATAAAATTGATGGCACCGAGGATTGACGAAACTCCCGCTAAATGTAGCGAAAAAATGGTTAGGTCTACTGATGCCCCGGCGTGGGCTAAATTGCCGGATAAAGGGGGATAGACTGTTCACCCGGTCCCGGCACCAGCCTCAACACCAGAAGAAGCCAGGAGAAGTAGGAAAGAAGGGGGGAGAAGTCAGAAGCTTATATTGTTTATTCGAGGGAATGCTATATCAGGGGCTCCGATTATTAAGGGAATAAGTCAGTTACCAAAACCTCCAATTATAATTGGTATTACTATAAAGAAAATCATTACGAAGGCGTGCGCCGTAACAATGACATTATAAATTTGGTCGTCCCCAAGAAGGGCACCAGGTTGGCTTAATTCAGCCCGGATTAGCAGGCTTAAGGCTGTACCTACTATACCAGCTCATGCACCAAATACTAGATATAGGGTGCCGATGTCTTTATGATTGGTCGAGAAAAATCAACGTGTGATTGCCACAGGTAAGATGGCTGAGTAAGCGGTGGATTGTAGCCCCATATACAGAGGTTTGAGCCCTCTTCTTATCAAGCCTTGGGGTGTCCAGCACGTAAGATTGCAAATCTTAAAGAGCGGACTAACGTCCGCCGGGGCTTTCCCCGCCTCCTGTTTAAAAGGCGGGGAAAGGTAGACGGATGCTCGCTGGTTTGGGCGCTTAGCTGTTAACTAAGAGTTTGTAGGATCGAGGCCTGCCTGTCTAGGAAAGGCTTTATCTTAATTAAAGTGTCTGTTTTGCATGCAGAAGATGTGGGGTAATGTCCCGCAAGTCTTATCAGGGGCTGGGGGATTTTCACCCTCGCTTAGGGCTTTGAAGGCCTTTGGACTCGTGCTATCCTAAGCCCCTAAAGAGTTAGTATTGCCGTTGCGGCCGGGGTTAAAGGCAAAAGGGAGAGTGTGGCTACAACGGATGTGGCGAGGGGAAGGGTAAGTTGCAGAGAAGGGAGCCGTCAGGGGGTGGTGCCGGGCAGATTGTTGGGGGACATGGTAAGGGTTATCGCGTACGTAAGTCGCAGGTAAAAGTAGAGGCTAAGAAGGGCGCTAAGGGCTGCGATGGTTGCCACAGGGGCTAAGTCCTGTTTCGATAATTCTTGTAAAATGAGCCATTTTGGTATAAATCCCGTAAGTGGTGGAAGGCCGCCTAGGGATAAAAGCACTAACGGGGTGAGTGCGGCAATTGCCGGGGCCTTGGTCCAGGAAGTGGCCAGTGTGTTGATGTTTATCGACTTACTTAGTTTAAATACAAGGAAAGTTGAGAGCGTTATAACGAAGTAGGTTAGGAGGGCTAGGAGGGTAAGGGTGGGTGAGAATTGTATGATCAACACCATTCATCCAAGGTGGGCGATGGATGAATAGGCTAGGACTTTTCGCAGCTGGGTTTGGTTTAGGCCACCTCACCCGCCGATAAGGGTTGATGTGATGCCTAATATGATTAGTATAGAAGAATTTGCGGGGTGAATTTGCAGTAATAGGGCAAAGGGGGCAAGCTTTTGTCAGGTAGATAAGATAAGGCCCGTGGTGAGGTCTAAGCCCTGGAGGACTTCCGGTAATCAAGCGTGTACGGGGGCGAGGCCCACCTTGAGTGCAAGTGCGAGGGTAATTATAGTAGTAGGGATAGGGTGTGTTATTTGTTCAATGTTTCATTGTCCGGTAAGTCAGGCGTTAGTTGTGCTGGCAAATATCAGCATGGCGGCTGCAGTGGCTTGTGTGAGGAAGTACTTGGTTGTAGCTTCAACAGCCCGCGGGTGGTGGTTCTGTGCCATTAATGGAATGATAGCTAGGGTATTTATTTCAAGTCCCATTCACGCTAGCAATCAGTGCGAACTCGCAAAGGTAATTGTAGTTCCTAAGCCTAGGCCAAATAAAAGGGTAGACAAGATGTAGGGGTTCATTAGTAAAAGAAGGATTTTAACCAACATGTTTGGGGTATGGGCCCAAAAGCTTAATTAGCTGATTTTACTAGGAAGTGGTGTAGTGGAAGCACAAAGAGTTTTGATCTCTTTAGGTAGGGTTCAAATCCCTTCTTTCTAAGGACACGGGGGGACTTTAACCCCCATAGTTCACTCTATCAAAGTGGCCCTTGGGTTTCAGGCACGAGTCCAGCATTATAGCTGGGGTGGTAAGCCTGCAAATGCGATGGGAAGTGCAAGGTGTCAGATGACTAACGCTAAGGTAAGGGGGAGAAAGTTTTTTCAAATAAGGTGCATAAGCTGGTCGTACCGGAACCGTGGGTATGAGGCTCGCACCCAAAGGAATACCATTGAGAGAAGGGCTGCTTTAATCATTAGGTTGGTGGCGGTCAATTCTGGGAGTGTGGGGATGTGGGAGGCCCCGAGGAATAGTGTTGCAGAGAGTGTGTTTATGAGCAGGATATTTGCATATTCTGCCAGGAAAAAGAGGGCAAATGGACCTCCGGCATACTCGACATTAAAACCTGAGACTAGCTCCGATTCCCCCTCGGTAAGATCAAAAGGTGCTCGGTTGGTTTCTGCAAGAGTTGAAATGTACCATATTGCAGCTAGGGGCCAAGCAGGGATAACCAATCAAATGGCCTCTTGAGCAGTGTTAAAGGTTTGTAAGGTAAAGCCGCCGGTAAAGATAATAGCGTTTAGCAGAATTAGTCCTAAGCTAACCTCGTAGGAGATGGTTTGGGCTACGGCTCGGAGTGCTCCAATGAGAGCATATTTCGAGTTAGATGCTCAGCCTGAGCCTAAAATGGAGTATACTGCGAGGCTAGACAGAGACAGAATAAATAGAATTCCCAAATTTAAGTCAACGGCAGGGTATGGGAGGGGTATAGGTGCTCAAAGTGTAAGGGCAAGAGTTAAGGCGAGTATTGGGGCTAAAAGAAACAAAATGGGGGAGGAGGTAGAAGGTCGGATAGGTTCTTTAATAAAGAGCTTTACTCCATCCGCGATAGGTTGAAGAAGTCCGTAGGGTCCTACGATATTAGGGCCCTTTCGTAGTTGTATGTAGCCAAGGACTTTTCGTTCGATTAGGGTAAGGAAAGCTACGGCGAGAAGGACAGGTACGATAAAAGCTAGGGGGTTAAGGATATGGGTTATAAGGGCGGTAATCATAGTTGGAGAGAGGAGTTGAACCTCTGTTCAAAGGGCTTAGGTCTTTTGCAATAACCGGGCTCTGCCACCCCAACATGCCATTATTTTGGGCTTAAAGGGTTATGCCCTTCTGCCTATTTTAGTTGATTTCAATAGGAGGGGTGAGGCGTGCTTATAGTATTGGCCCCTTCTTTCCGGTCCTTTCGTACTAGAAAAAAACATGTCATAGATAGAAACTGACCTGGATTACTCCGGTCTGAACTCAGATCACGTAGGACTTTAATCGTTGAACAAACGAACCCTCAATAGCGGCTGCACCATTAGGATGTCCTGATCCAACATCGAGGTCGTAAACCCCCTTGTCGATATGGGCTCTAAAAGGGGATTGCGCTGTTATCCCTAGGGTAACTCGGTCCGTTGATCGGCGTTGCCGGATCTTATGGTCAGAATTTCTGTTTATTAGAGTTGCAACTCTGAGTTGTAGGAGGCAGTGCTCCCTTTCCACGTGGGGGTTTTTTATTTCCCCGCGGTCGCCCCAACCAAAGACATGTGGGCATGGTTCATTTGGTTTAACCCTTTATCGAGGGGTGTTTAACATGATATACCTGGTGTCTAAAGCTCCATAGGGTCTTCTCGTCTTATGTAAGTATCCCCGCTTCTGCACGGGGAGATCAATTTCATTGACTTGAAAAAGGAGACAGTTAAGCCCTCGTTATGCCATTCATACAGGTCTCCATTTAAAAGACAAGTGATTGCGCTACCTTCGCACGGTTAAAATACCGCGGCCGTTTAACATATAGTCACAGGGCAGGCGGGACCTCTTATATTTGTTCTGCAAGAGGCGATGTTTTTGGTAAACAGGCGAGGCTTGTGTTTGCCGAGTTCCTTCTTTTTCTTTTAGTCTTTCCTTAAGGGCACACCAGTGTGGGGTTAACGGGGTATTGTTGGGCGGTTTTCTGGTTGCTTACTTGCTTTCCACTTCCCTCTTTTTTTGGGGCCGTTAAGTTTCGGTGTGGGTTCGTTCCGATTTACACGTGTGCACGGAGAGAGGCGAGTGCTCTCTTATTACTCATATTAGCATGTACGCTCTCATGCATGCATGAGACGACCTGATATTGTTAGGGGGTTAAGAGTTAGTTATCCAAATATACGGGATAGGTTGAATGCTTGAGCTTTAACGCTTTCTATTGGGATGGCTGCTTTTAGGCCCACCGAGGCATAATACCTTAATTTAATATGATCTTTACCCTCCTGGGAAAGTTGTGTCTTGTTTCAAAGGGGCTGTACCCCCTTTGATTAACTCTCCTGGTTTCTTAGGTGTCGGCAGGGGTAAAGCCGTGTTGAAGAGAGAAGCCAGGAGGCTGAACTCCTATCCAATTCTCAGGTAACCAGCTATAACTAGGTTCGGTAGGTCTGTCACCTCTACTCAAAGCTCTTCCCACTCTTTTGCCACAGAGACGGGTTTGCCCTATTACTAGGCTGTCTTGGAGTAGCTCACCAAGTTTCGGGGTTTCAAACTAAAGGACACTTCGCTTGAATAATTCTAGCTAAATCATGATGCAAAAGGTACGAGGTAAAATCTCTGCTTCTTTAGGCTTCACTGAGTTGTTTCATTTCTCTTTCAGCGTTCCCTTGCGGTACTTTCTCTATTGCTCCGGTAATTCCTTTTCTGTCGCCCATACTAAGGATGTAAAATGGTTTGTTTAAATTATGGTTAGTATATTAGGGGTTATTAATAATAAGTTGTTGTCTTTGTGGGGGTGGGCTAGCTAGTTGGCGTCAGGGTGATCCGATTTGCACGGGTGACTTTTCAGTGTAAGGGAAATGCTATTCTATCTTAGCTACACCCTGATTTTTCCAAGTGCACCTTCCGGTACACTTACCATGTTACGACTTGCCTCCCCTTTGCGGTTTTAGTGTTTTAATTAACTCGATTAGTATGCTTGGGGAGAGTGACGGGCGGTGTGTACGCACTTCAGAGCCAATTTCAGTGGAACACTCTATTTCCCACTTACTACTAAATCCTCCTTCAGATAAACGTTTTCAGTATATCATTCGTATTCGCTATATTAGCGAATGTAGCCCATTTCTTCCCCTCTCATGCGCTACACCTCGACCTGACGTTTTGGGTGGTGCCAATTCTGCTTACTATAAGACCTTCACAGGGTAAGCTGACGACGGCGGTATATAGGCGGGAAAAACAAGGGAGGGTGAGGTTGAACGGGGGTTATCGGTTCTAGAACAGGCTCCTCTAGGGGGATCTAAAGCACCGCCAAGTCCTTTGGGTTTTAAGCTAATGCTTGTAGTACCCTGGCGGATAGATATGTATCATTCTATCAATGTTTACGGCTAGGCATAGTGGGGTATCTAATCCCAGTTTGTGTCATAGCTTTCGTGGAGTCAGGCAATATAAAGCCACTTTCGTGGTGGGGCTTCATACCTTCGTATACGTATAACTGCTTTGAAGGTGTTCGACTTTAGTTGAATAATTATCCTTAACCACGCTTTACGCCGGCGTCTGTCAACTTGGGCCACTCGTATAACCGCGGTGGCTGGCACGAGTTTTACCGGCCCTCTTAGCTTTAACTAAGTCAAGTTTTCACTTATAGCTTAAGGTTTATCACTGCTGAGTTCCCTTGAGGGTGTGGCTAAGCAAGGTGTCATGGGCTCATTTAGGTTGTGCCTGATACCAGCTCCTTGTTTTCGGGCAGAAAACTGTTAGGGCATTCTCACGGGGTTGCGGATACTTGCATGTGTAAATATAGCTAGAGTTGATAGTAAAGTCAGGACCAAGCCTTTGTGCTCGCGAGGCTTTCTAGGGCCTATCCTAACATCTTCAGTGTTATGCTTTAATTAAGCTACGCCAGC